GGCCCTTCCACTCGGAACCGTCGGATCACTAAGACCGACTTTCGTCTCTGCTTGACTTGTAAGTCTCGCAGTCAAGCTCCCTTTTACCTTTGCGCTCTCCAACTGATTTCCGTCCAGCTTGAAGGAACCTTTGTACACCTCCGTTACTCTTTAGGAGGTCACCGCCCCAGTGAAACTGTCCATCTGAGACTGTCAGATATCCTGATTCAAGGATTATCTTTAGAACCTTAACTTTTCCAGAGTGGTCTCTCACTGTCGGCTCATAATACTCCGAGAAGTATTAATCAACGCCTCCCACTTAGACTGCGCAAGAAGAGCCCAGATTCAATCACAGATTACAGTCAAGCTTCATAGGGTCTTTCTGTCCAGGTACAAAAAATCCGCATCTTCACAGATATGTTTATTTCACCGAGCTTCTCTCCAAGACAGCGCCCAGATCGTTACGCCTTTCGTGCAGGCGGGAACTTACCCCGCAAGGAATTTCGCTACCTTAGGACCGTCATAGTTACGGCCGCCGTTCACCGGGACTTCAGTTGTCAGCTTTCACCAACTTCTTTCACCTTCCGGCACTGGGCAGGCGTCAGCCCCCATACATCATCTTACGACTTCGCGGAGACCTGTGTTTTTGGTAAACAGTCGCCTGGGCCTATTCACTGCAACCTCATTAAGAGGCACTCCTTATCCCGAAGTTACGGAGCCATTTTGCCGAGTTCCTTAGAGAGAATTCTCTCGAGCCCCTTAGTATTTATTACCTACCTACTTGTGTCAGTTTCGGGTACAGATTATTTTATGTTAAACTGATACCAGCTTTTCTTGGAAAAAGAAAATCGATTGAACCACAGATATTCAAAGAATATTAGTGATTAAGTCATTCCTCAGATCCGATACGTTTTTCTTCGTACCATCATCTCTTCGGAGATTTTTATCAGAACACCATACTCTGAACCAATCTATTCCTTCTTCGTCCCTGGACAGATCATAAAATAAGTACAGGAATATTAACCTGTTTCCCATCGGCTACGTCTTTCGACCTGACCTTAGGACCTGACTTAACCTTCATGGACGAGCCTTGTAAAGGAACCCTGAGGTTTTCGGGGCACTGGATTCTCACCAGTGTTTTCGTTACTCAAGCCGACATTCTCACTTCTATTTTGTCCATAAGAGTTTTCACTCTTACTTCATCCTACTATAGAACGCTCCCCTACCGATAATCACTTTTAGTGATTTCCCATGAATTCGGCAGATCTACTTAGTCCCATTCATTTTCGGTGCAACAACACTTAACCAGTGAGCTATTACGCACTCTTTTAAGGATTGCTGCTTCTAAGCAAACCTTCTAGTTGTCTTAGTATTATTACCTCCTTTTTCACTTAGTAGCCATTTAGGGGCCTTAATCGATGGTCTGGGTTGTTTCCCTCTTGACAATGAAGCTTATCCCCCACCGTCTCACTGATAATTGGAAAATATGTATAGTATTCTGAGTTTGCATCGATTTGGTACCGTTTTCACAGCCCGCACCGAAACAGTGCTTTACCCCTATAATCAATCCTTCAATCATTGCTGCGCCTCAACACATTTCGGGGAGAACTAGCTAGCTCCGAGTTCGATTGGAATTTCTCCGCTAACCACAACTCATCTGCCGATTTTTCAACATCGGTCAGTTCGAGCCTTCACTCAGTTTTACCTAAGCTTCACTCTGGTCATGGTTAGATCACCCGGGTTCGAGTCTATAAATAATGACTAATACGCTTTTCTTCAAACTCGCTTTCGCTTTGACTACAGAAAAATATAACAATCTTTAATCAAGCCACAATTTATAAGTCGCCGGCTCATTCTTCAACAGGCACGCAGTCAGGCATTAAAATCCCTCCTACATCTTGTTTGCTAAAGGTTTCATATTCTATTTCACTCCCCTCAAGGGGTTCTTTTCACCTTTCCCTGACGGTACTACTTCGCTATCGGTTACTCAGGAGTATTTAGCCTTACGAGGTGGTCCTCGTTGATTTACACGGTATTTCACATACCCCATGCTACTCGGGATAAGAGAAAGAGACTACAAAAATCATTTATTACTGGACTATCACCATCTTTGGTACAGGATTCAGCTGTTTCATTATGATTTCTTTTATTATTAGCTCTTTTTTTCTATTTATCCCACAACACCAATTCTATTGGTTTAGGCTACTCTCTATTCGCTCGCCGCTACTAGGAGAATACACATTTTGTTTTCTTTTCCTCTGACTACTAAGATGTTTCAATTCATCAGGTTATCTCTCTTCCAATTATGAATTTATTGGAAAGTTTCTAAGGTTGCCCTATATCGGGAATCTTTGGTTCACAGCTTGCTTCCAGCTCCACAAAGCATTTCGTTGGTTTCCACGCCCTTCATCGTCTCTGAGTACCTAGGTATTCACCCAAAGCAATTATAGTGATTATATGATTTAATCCATAACTGATCTCACTTTTTTTTTCTTCGAAAACATGTTTAGTTTATTCAAATGACTTGATTGGTATTTCTTCTCTGTTCTGAATAATATTCAGAACAGAGAAGAAATACAATCAAGTCATTTATTTCTACATATATTGTATACCAGATCATTACTCATGATCTTTCTAAAGACACTCTTATGTTAATAGATTAATTAAATAAATCTAGAAAAGACCCAAAGTTAATGAAATGTCAATAGGTAATGTTGCACCAATACCTAACCAAACAGCAACAACAGTTCCAAATAAGAAAACAGCTGAAGCAATTGGACGACGGAATGGATTCTGGAATTGATTAATATTCTCTAAAAAAGGTACAGTAGCTAATCCAACAGGAACACCCGTCATTAATAAGATTCCGATTAATTTACTTGGAACAGTACGTAAGATCTGAAAAACAGGATAAAAGTACCATTCAGGTAAAATCTCTTCAGGAGTCTTAAATGGATCTGAAGCATCCCCAATTGATCCTGTTTCCAATACTGCTAGACTTACTAAACAAAAAATTGTTCCTAAAATAACAACGGGAAACATATATAAAAGATCATTTGGCCAAGCAGGCTCACCATAATAGTTATGCCCCATTCCAGTGTATAATTTCTTTCTAACATAAAAATCTGCTAAAGTTGGTTCTTTAACAACTGACATAAGATGAGAAATTTTTTTTAGTACATAAATAATATACTACAAACTTCATTGGGATTATTTAAATTATAGTAACAATTAATCCATAATTATTAATTATATTATAATGGACCACTAATTCCTTGTTTACGAATCATTAAGAAATGTCCTAACATAAAAACAGCTGTTAACAATGGTAATACAAAAGTATGTAAACTATAAAATCTTGTTAAAGTTGCTTGTCCAACACTTGAATTACCACGTAATAATTGAACAATAGCAGGACCAATAACTGGAATCGCTTCTGGAACACCAGTTACAATTTTAACAGCCCAATAACCAACTTGGTCCCAAGGTAATGAATATCCTGTTACACCAAATGAAACTGTACAAGAAGCCATAATAACTCCAGTTACCCATGTAGATTCTCGTGGATTCTTAAATCCACCAGTTAAATAGACACGGAAAACGTGTAATACCATCATTAATACCATCATACTTGCACACCATCTATGAACTGAACGAATAACCCAACCAAAGTTTGTATCAAACATAATTGCTCTTACTGAAGAAAGAGCCTCTCCTACTGTTGGACGGTAATAAAACGTAAGAGCAAATCCTGTTGCAACTTGTATTAAAAAACAAGTTAATGTAATACCTCCAAGGCAATAAAAAATATTAACATGAGGAGGTACATATTTAGCAGTAATATCATCTGCGATTGCTTGTATTTCCAAACGTGAATCAAACCAGTCAAATACTGAATTTTGTTTTTGATTTTCAACAGTAGCTGTCATTTTTATTCTCCTTCATTATATATATATATAAACAACTATAATTAATTAACAGAAATAATTCGGGCTAAAAAGAAACTCCATGTAGTTCCAATTCCACCTAATAAATAATGAGCAACACCAACAGCACGACCTTGTGTAATACTTAATGCACGAGGAGCAATTGCTGGAGAAACTTTTAATTTATTATGAGCCCAAACAATAGATTCAATCAATTCTTGCCAGTAACCTCTACCACTGAATAAGAACATTAAACTAAAAGCCCAAACAAAATGAGCACCTAAAAAGATTAATCCATATGCAGATAAAGAAGAACCATAAGATTGAATAACTTGAGATGATTGTGACCATAAAAAATCACGTAACCATCCATTAATTGTATTGGCAGATTGAGCAAAATTACCACGAGTTATATGTGAAATAACCGAAGAATTTGCATTACCCCAAACATCAGATTGCATCTTCCAACTAAAATGGAATATAACAATTGATAATGAGTTATACATCCAGAAAAGACCTAAGAAAACATGATCCCAAGCAGAAACCTGACAAGTACCACCACGACCAGGACCATCACAAGGGAAACGGAATCCTAAATTTGATTTATCTGGAATTAGACGAGAATTACGAGCAAATAAGAAACCTTTTAAAAGGATTAAAACAGTTACATGAATAGTAAAAGCATGAATATGATGAACTAAAAAATCAGAAGTTCCTAAAGAAATTGGCATCATAGAGATCTTACCATTAATAGCAACAACATCACCACCCCAAGCAGGACTTGTTGCAGCATTTACATAAGGAGCAGTTGAATTCATAACATTAGCATGAATATTCTGAATAAATTGAGCAAAAACAGGTTGTAACTGAATAGCTGTATCAGAGAACATATCATCAGATCGACCTAGTGCAGACATGGTATCATTATGAATGTATAGACCAAAGCTATGAATCCCTAAGAAAATACAAACCCAATTAAGATGAGATATTATAGCATCACGTTGACAAATAATACGATCTAAAAGATTATTATAATTATCTGCTGGGTTATAATCACGAACCATAAAAATCGAAGCATGAGCACCGGCTCCAACAATACAGAATCCACCAATCCAAACATGATGTGTGAATAAAGATAATTGAGTGGCATAATCAACTCCCATATAAGGATATGGAGGCATAGCATACATATGATGTGCGACAATAATAGATAATGACCCTAACATTGCTAAATTAATTGCTAATTGAGCATGCCATGATGTAGTTAAGATTTCATATAAACCGCTGTGTCCTTTAGATACAGACAGAACATTATGACCTTCTAAAATCTCTTTTAATCTATGACCAATACCCCAATTAGTTCTATACATATGACCTGCAACAATAAATAATACAGCAATAGCTAAATGATGATGAGCAATGTCAGTTAACCATAGACTCCCTGTTTGTGGATCTAATCCTCCACGAAATGTAAGAAAATCACTATACTCAGACCAATGAAAAGTAAAAAAGGGAACTAATCCTTTTTGAAAACTAGGAAAGATATTAATCATTTGTGATTTATCTACTAAAAACTCATGAGGTAAAGGTATTTCAGAAGCACTAATTCCTTCATTTAATAGAGTATTTATAGGAACAGCGATATGGATTTGATGTCCAGCCCAAGATAAACTTCCTAATCCTAATAATCCAGCAAGATGATGATTTAACATTGATTCAACATTTTGAAACCAAATTAATTTTGGAGCCGCCTTATGATAATGGAACCATCCAGCAAAGAACATTAAGAATGCCATAAATAATCCACCCATAGCCGTACTAAATAATTCTAATTCATTTGTTATACCACTAGCACGCCAAACGTGAAATAAACCAGAAGTAATTTGAACTCCTCTAAAACCATTACCAACATCACCATTTAAGACTTCTTGTCCTACAATAGGCCAAACAACTTGTGCACTTGGTTTAATTTGCACAGGGTTATTTAACCAAGTCTCATAATTTGAAAAACGAGCTCCATGAAAATACATGCCACTTAACCAAAGAAAAATTACTCCTAATTGACCAAAATGAGCACTAAAGATTTTTCTAGAAATATCTTGCAAATTAGTTGTATAACTATCAAAGTCGTGAACGTCTGCATGAAGGTTCCAAATCCAAGTGGTTGTTAAAGGTCCTTTAGACAGTGAACGCGAAAAGTGACCTGGTTTTGCCCACTTCTCAAAATCAGTTGGAACCGGATTAATATCTATAATGTTGTTTTGATTAGAAATATTGATACTCATATTTTTTTGTACTTATCTATTTAAACATTATTTTTTCAAAAAAACACTCACAAAAATTAATTTAAGAAAACTATTGTTATATTTCTTCTTTATTTAATAAAGAAGAAATATAACAATAGTTTTCTTAAATTAATTTACTAAATCAAGAGATGATTAGTTATTTATTAAGCTAAGTCTAATGGGAAGTTATGTGCGTTACGCTCATGCATTACTTCCATACCTAAGTTAGCACGGTTAATAATGTCTGCCCAAGAGTTGATTACACGACCTTGTGAGTCAATAATTGACTGGTTGAAGTTGAATCCGTTTAAGTTGAATGCCATAGTAGAAATACCTAAAGAAGTAAACCAGATTCCAACTACTGGCCATACAGCTAAGAAGAAGTGTAATGAACGAGAGTTGTTGAAAGACGCATATTGGAAGATTAAACGTCCAAAGTATCCGTGTGCAGCAACAATGTTATAAGTCTCTTCATCCTGACCAAAAATGTAACCATTGTTAGTTGATTCGTTTTCTGTAGTTTGACGAATTAATGATGAAGTTACTAATGAACCATGCATTGCAGAGAATAATGATCCACCGAAAACACCAGCAACACCTAACATATGGAAAGGGTGCATTAAGATGTTGTGCTCAGCTTGGAATACAATCATGAAGTTGAATGTACCAGAAATACCTAAAGGCATACCATCTGAGAAAGAACCTTGACCGATTGGGTAAATTAAGAATACTGCAGTAGCAGCTGCAACAGGTGCTGAGTAAGCAACAGCGATCCATGGTCTCATTCCTAAACGGAAAGATAATTCCCACTCACGTCCCATGTAGCAGAAAACTCCTAATAAGAAGTGACATACGATCATTTGGTAAGGACCACCATTGTATAACCACTCGTCTACTGACGCTGCTTCCCAGATTGGGTAGAAGTGTAAACCAATAGCGTTAGAAGTAGGGATAATAGCACCAGAAATGATGTTGTTTCCGTATAATAATGAACCAGAAACAGGCTCACGGATACCATCAATATCAACTGGAGGAGCTGCGATGAAACCAATAATAAAAACAGTTGTTGCTGTTAATAAAGTAGGAATCATAATAACACCAAACCATCCGATGTATAAACGGTTTTCAGTTGAAGTAATCCACTCACAAAAACGTGCCCATAAGCTTGAATTTTCACGACGCTCAATAATTGCTGTCATCTTTAAAAATAATAGTAGTAATTCGGATAAAGATTTCTTAATTATATCGAAATATAATTAAGAAATCTTAATTTATTTAGTTTTTAATTATCCTCTGATAATAAATTAATAAATATTTTCATATTTATTTAGCAACGCTTGTTGCTTATATATATAATACCAGATTATTTTAATTACGTCAAGTAATAATAAAAATAGATAATAGATTAATTAAATTAATCATTAAAATTAATTTAACCAAATTTACCTGATGTAGAAGCAATTAAGAATGCTGCATAAGTTAAGATATAACCAACAGAAAAATGAATCAATCCAACAAATCGTGCTTGCACAATAGTTAACGCAACAGGTTTTTCTGACCATAATGAAATAGGTAAACGGTCATGTGCCCAAACTAATGTTTCAATTAATTCTTGCCAATAACCACGCCAAGAAATTAAAAACATGAATCCTGTAGCATAAATTAAATGCCCAAATAGGAACATCCAAGACCAAACTGATAAAGCATTCATACCTAAAGGACTATAACCATTAATTAATTGAGATGAATTTAACCATAAATAATCACGTAACCATCCCATTAAATAAGTCGATGATTCATAAAACTGTTTTGTATTTCCTTGCCAAATACCTAAATGTTTCCAATGCCAATAAAAAGTTACCCATCCAATTGTATTTAACATCCAAAATATTGCTAAATAAAAAGCATCCCAAGCAGAAATATCACAAGTACCACCACGACCAGGACCATCACAAGGGAATCCATATCCAAAACGTTTTTTGTCTGGCATTAATTTAGACCCTCTAGCATCTAAAGCACCTTTAACTAAAATTAGTGTTGTTGTATGTAATCCTAATGCAATAGCATGATGAACTAAAAAATCTCCAGGTCCAATCTCAATAAATAATGAATTTTTGTTATTATTGATCGCATCTAACCATCCAGATAACCATAATCCTTTTGCAAAAGAATTAAAAGGAACAGAATAAGCATCACTTAAAGATGACGATAATAAAACATTAAAATCATATGATGATTTTCCTTGCGCTGCTTGGATATATTGAGCAAAAATTGGTTCAATTAGAATTTGTCTCTCAGGAGTATCAAAAGCTAACATAACATCATTATGAACATATAGACCTAATGTATGGAAACCTAAAAATAAACAAACCCAACTTAAAGTAGAAATAATAACTTCACGATTCTCTAAGAATTGCGATAAAACATTTCCCCTATTAACTTCAGGATCATATTCAGTAATTAAAAAAATTGCACCATGAGCGAATGCACCACACATAATAAATCCAGCAATATATTGATGATGAGTATATAATGCAGCCTGAGTAACATAATCACGAGCTATATAAGCATAAGCAGGTAATGAATACATATGTTGAGCCACTAAAGAACAAGCAGTACCTACAGCAGCTAATGCTAAAGATAATTGTAAATTTAGACAATTATTAACTGTTTGATATAACCCTTTATGCTTTAAATTAATATTGTTTAAAAATGGTAAAGATGAAATATTTTGACCATCAATTAAATCTTGAAGATTATGACCAATACTCCAATTAGTTTGATACATATGACCTGCAACAATAAATAATACAGCAATAGCTAAATGATGATGAGCAATGTCAGTTAACCATAGACTCCCTGTTTGTGGATCTAATCCTCCTTGGAATGTAAGAATAGCCGTTCCTGCTCCTTGACTTGTTCCGAAAGCATGTTGGAATGAATCTGGATTATTTGCATAAGTACTCCACTCCCCTCTAAAAAAAGGAGCTAATCCAGAAGGATGTGGTAAGGTTGATAAAAAGTTATTCCAGCGAATATGTTGACCTCGTGATTCAGGAATTGCAACATGAACTAAATGTCCTGTCCAAGCTAATGAACTAACACCAAATAATCCTGACAAGTGATGATTTAATCGTGACTCAGCATTTTTAAAAAATGACATAGAAGGTTTAAACATAGGAACGTAACCATGGATAAAACCAGCAACCAAGAATAATATTGAAAGAATGAAAAGGAAAGTTGAAGCTGTTGACAAATCTTCATTTGAACGCATACCAATCGTATACCACCAATGATATAGACCCGATGTAGATAATGTTACGGGCCCAGCAGCACCTTGTCTGGTATAAGCATTAACTGCTGATTGTCCAAAATGGACATCCCAAATTCTATGTGCGATTGGACGAACATGTAATGGATCACTAACCCATTGTTCAAAATTTCCTTGAGAAGAAACATAGAATAGATTTCCAGCAGCCCATAAAAATATTAAAGCAATCTGCCCAAAATGAGAAGCAAAAATCTTTTGATAAACATTAACACCTTCAAATGTAGCAAAGAAATCGTGAACAATACGGAAGAACCAAAGATCTTGAGTAGTTTCGATTGATCTATTAGTATCTCCTAAAATTCCAGAAGTAAATAATCTTAATTTCATAAAAGTAATCTCCTTCATAGTAGTGCTTAAATAAAAATAATTTAATTAAGAAGTTATTAGCACTATTTTAAATACTTAACAATAATAAAGAAATAAATGAATTTATCCAACTATCTCTACTTCTAATACCTTTACCTAAACCTCAACTTTGATATAAAATGAGATCTTTCTTTGCATGCAACAGGGTTTGAACCTGTGATATCCTTTCGGAGATGGATTATGAGTCCACTGCTTTTGACCACTCAGCCATACATGCTTTCTTTCTTTAGTTCTAAATATCTGAGAGAAAACACTACTCGTTTTCGCTTTTAATATTAAAAGCGAAAACGATAGTGTTTTCTCTCAGATATTTAGAACTAAAACCAAATTGCCTGTTTAAAAGTTTTTTCTTTATTTTATTTAAATCTTTTGTATTAATAATACCATATCTTTTTAATAAGAACTTAGAGTATACTGAAATGTTAAAATCTTTAATATCATAACTTTCAAAATTAGTGTTATTTAAAGATAAATAGTGATTATAATTTTTATTTAAACAAAAATTATAAAAATTTTTCTCAATAAACAGTTGTCTATTTGCTAAATTTGTCATATAATTATCTAAATAAGAAAAAGATCTATTAAGATAAATTTTATTAATAGAATTATCATAAAGAGAAGAAAATAATTGAATGATATTTTGTATTGAATGTTGTAATACAGAACGTGGTGAGAGAGAACCATTTGTCCAAAGTTCTAATAAAATAAAATTAGAATAATCTTCTAAATAATCTAGAGAAGAAATAAAATAATTTACTTTATTTACACAACAAAGATTAGAGTCAATAAACATCACAAACTCAGTACTTTTTAATGTAAAAGATGTATAATGAGCTAATAAAGAATTCCAATTAAAATTAGAATAAAAGAAATTGTCATTAGTAAATTTATTAAATAACTTAATTTTCATTATTAATGATCCATTAAAAGATAGAGATGCAATGTATTGATCTTTATCAACACACCTTATAGTATTAGGAAGAATCAAATTACATGACTTTATTATTTTTGGCCCCTTTTCTCTTAAATAAGAAAAATAATACATATTCTCTTTCATAGAATCACCTTTACAAAATACTAATTGTTTTAGATTTAAAAGAATATCTAAAACAGAATCTTTAACCCCACTAATTGAAGAATATTCGTGATTTACCCCTACAATACTTATACCAATAATTGATATGTTATTCATATCAGACAATAAAGTACGACGCAATGTATTTGAATAAATTAAAGCTTTATCACCAATAAAAGGACCTAACTGAAATCTAGAATAATAACTTCTCGAATTTTTTACTCTTGATTCAATACAAGAAAAAATCTTATATTCCATTAATAAATTTCTAACATTAAAAAGTATTTATAATATTAATTTAATTAATAGCTTATTTCTTAAACTCGACGTTTCTTGGGTTGTCTACAACCATTGTGAGGAGTTGTTGTTATATCTTTAATCAACATAATTCTTAATCCAGCATCTTGTAATCCACGAATTGATGTATGTCTGCCTGTTCCCAAACCTTTTATTAAAACTTTAGCACGTTGAATCCCTTTATTCATACATTGTTTTGCTGCATATTCTGCAGCAGTTTTAGCTGCAAATGGACTAGCCTTTCTAGCACCACGAAAACCACAGATACCAGCAGAAGACCAAGAAATAACGCGACCTGTCGAATCAACAATTGTCACTATAGTATTATTTAAAGTAGCATAAATATAAACAATTCCATCTGAGGCTTTCCATTTTGCTTTTTTTATTGTTAATTTACGAATTTGTTTTACCATAATTACTTAGTAAATCCTTCTTCTTTCTTTTATTTACTTAACCTTGACGTTGTTTGTGCTTCGGATTAACACAAATTACCATTACCTTTCCAGATCTACGAATTACTTTACAATTTTCACAAATCTTTCTAACTGATGACTTAACTTTCATAAAATAATTTCTCCTTCACTAATTTAATTCTTTACCAAATAGAAAATAATAATTCTCCCCCAATTTTATTACGTTTTGCATCTTTTCCAGTCATTATACCTTTCGAAGTTGATAAAACTACAGTTCCTAAACCATTTAGAATAAATGGAATATTTTTATAATTTGAATAAACACGTAAACTCGGTTTACTTATTCGTATAATATTATTAATAGAAGGTGATTTTTCTAATCCCTTATATTTTAATTGAATTTTTATATATTTTACGACTAATTGTGAATTTGTTTTCTCTAATTTTTTATTAATAATACTAATTGATTCTAAAAAATCTTCTTGCTTTAAAACATTTAAGATTAGAAAATTTTTTAGACTATATGGAATAAAAATTATACGATGTTTTATTAAACTTGCATTTCGCAAACTATTTAACATCTTTCCTATATTATCATTCATAACGATTAAAATATCCTTCAATTCTAAAGTATAATAAGAGTTTTTCTTTATTGACTATAATATCGCATTAATTGTAAAAAAACAGAATTATCTCTAACTCCCAGATTATTCAATATTTTACGGTTAAGCAAACAATTTTGTGAACGTAATAATGCTATTAAATTATTATAAGTTATGGGTAATCCACAGCTTTTAGTTAACGCATTTGTTCTAAGAATTAATAGACGTCTAATAGTATTAGATCTTTTTCGTCTATGTGAATATGATGAATTTAAAGCTTTTAAACAACTTTGTATCATAACTTTTGTTATTGTTGACCAAGACTGTCTAAATCCTTTAGAATTATAAACTCTTTTTCTTCGAGATTTACTCGTAATTTTTCCTCTTTTTACTCTTGTCATACGTAAAATTTTTCCTTCTAAAAAATTATTGATTATTTACCAGAATAATATTCAAGAACTAAAAGAACATTAATTGTAAAACCTAATATTGAAATATTAGGATTATTTGTTATTGTAATAGTTAAAATATTATTATTATTATTAACTAATAAATGAGAAATATTATTCTCTAATTCCTTTTGAGATTCCTCAATTAAAGAAGTTTTTAAAATAATTTTATCAGAAATTGAACAACTATATCCTGGAATAGTAACTTTAACATTATTAACAAAAACATGACCATGATTAACTAATTGACGAGCCTCAACAATAGTTTTAGTAATTCCTGATCGATAAATAATTGTATCAAGTCTCATTTCAAGAAGCTCTAATAAAACACTACCTGTATTCCCTTTTCTTTTTCGACTTAATGTAACATATTTAATTAATTCATTCTCAGTTACTCCATAATTATATCGTAATTTTTGTTTTTCTCTTAAATGAAGACTGTATTGAGAAAGACGTTTTAAATTAGTATTTGAAACCCTCTTTGTTGTTTTTGTTGTAAATCCAGGTAATTTACCAAGACGACGTATAATTTTAACACGTGATTTTCTATAACGAGCCATTAAAAATCCTTCAAATATATATATTAGTATTAAAGAACATTATATTTAACAATAGTCTTATTTGCCTCTGCCATTCTATGCATTTCATCTCGACGTTTAATTGATTCTCCTAACCCATTTGCAGCATTTATAATTTCAGAAGATAATCTTTCAATAATTAAATAATTCCCACCTGTTTTGTTCTTTGAAGCATTAAATAACCATCGAAGTGCTAGAGCAATACCACGACTATTATTAATAAAAACTGGAATTTGTGTTGTTGATCCTCCTAAACGTCGTGAACGAATTTCTACAAATGGAGTAATATTTGTAATAGCTTGTTTAATAATCTTTATGGGATCTTGATTAGTTTTTTTTTCTATGTCTCGAATTGATTCATAAACAATTTTTCGAGCAAGAGCTTTATTACCTTTTTTCATTAATTTATTAATAATTGTTTGTATAAGAATATCATTATAAAATAAATCACCAACAATTATGCGCTTTCGAGATAATGTACGACGTGACATAAATAAAATCCTTCAAATTTACTCTAATAAAAAACTTTCTTATTAACCGAAATAATATTACTTACCAACTCCATATTTAGATCTTGATCTAACTCGATCTTTCACACCAGAGGTGTCTAATGTTCCTCGAATTATATGATATCGAACACCAGGTAAATCTTTAACACGACCACCTCGTATTAATACAACAGAGTGTTCTTGAAGATTATGACCAATACCAGGAATATATGCTGTTACTTCAAATCCAGAAGTTAATTTTATACGAGCAACTTTTCTTAATGCTGAATTTGGTTTTTTTGGTGTTGTTGTATAAACGCGAGAACAAACACCACGTCTTTGTGGACATGATTTTAGAGCGGGCGATTTCGTCTTTTTAATTACTTTTTTTCGTGATAATCTAATTAATTGTTGTATTGTTGGCATAACGTAAAGTTTTGGAAAATTATTTTTTAATATTAATAATTAATAGAATACTAGAGAATGTTTGTTCTAGTCTTTAGTAATTAATTTAAATTCTAATTATTTTAATGTGTGTAAGAGTTTTTGTTTTTAGAGTTTTATAAACTCTAAAACAAAACTCTTACACACATTAAAATGGTAAATTTTATAAATTAAAATAAAATATTAATGAATCAGGAAATAATCTATTAATCTCAATAATTAATCCTGCAGTGAATGTTAACCAAATTGCAAAAATAACTGGAACAGTTGAAAGATAACTTACAAAAGCGTTCATTTATAATTATAAAATAAAAAATTATTATTATTTAAAAAATATTATTACTTGAATCAAAATCTAAAAATATATGATAATAACTCTGAAATTTTTTCTTATAATTTTTTATTTCCTGGACGTCTTCCGGGGTCATTTGAAAGAAAACCAAAAATAAATAAACTAACGAATGAAGCAACAACTGTATATACAAATGATTTTAAAACGATCATAGAAAAATTTTTATAAAATTAATATAGTATAATATCTTCAATTAATATATAGAAATATATCTTTATTTAAACCATTATATGATAAAAATATAATAAATAATAAATAGAAGTATAACAAAGTATTAATTAAGATTTATGAAAGCTTTAAATAGTAATATTACTATTTTATTGTAAAAATTTATTGATAGCCTTCTATCGGAATCGAACCGATAACTTTCGGTTTACAAAACCGATACTCTACCAATTGAGTTAAGAAGGCTTTTTGGCTAACCAATAATATTATTACATAAATGAGAGAATTAAAAACGTAATAAGATATAATGTATATTATACACTATTTAATAGTGTATAATATACATTATATCTTATTACGTTTTTAATTCTCTCATTTATGTAATAATATTACGAAAGAAAAAAATACTAATTATAAAATTAATTTTCTAAATAAAAGAAGAGAATTTCATATTTGAATATGAAGGATATAAGTATGACAGAAACAGGAAAAGTAATTCAAATTATTGGACCAGTAATTGATGTTGCATTTTCAAATGAAGCAATGTCAAATGTAAACATTTATGATGCTATTGTTGTTGAGGAAGAGAAAACTAATCTTTCTATTACATGTGAAATTCAACAATTAATTGGTAGTCAGAGTGTTCGTGCTGTTTCAATGAGTGGAACAGATCGTGTAAAAAGAGGAATGAAAGTAATTCAAACCGGAAATGCTATTGCAGTTCCTGTCGGAAAGTCAACATTAGGAAGAATTTTTAATGTTCTAGGACAACCTATTGATAATTTAGGTGATGTTAAAAACGAAGAGACACGACCAATTCATCGTTCTGCGCCAAAATTTGTTGATCTTGATATTAAATTAGAAATATTTGAAACAGGGATCAAAGTTATTGATTTATTAGCACCTTATAGAAAAGGAGGAAAAGTTGGATTATTTGGTGGTGCAGGTGTTGGAAAAACAGTTCTTATCATGGAACTAATTAATAATATTGCTAAAGCTCACGGTGGTGTCTCTGTCTTTGCTGGAGTTGGTGAACGTACACGTGAAGGAAACGATTTATATGCAGAAATGAAAGAATCTGGTGTTATTGTTGAAAATAACTTAACTGAATCAAAAGTTACTCTAGTTTATGGTCAAATGAATGAACCACCTGGTGCAAGAATGCGTGTTGGATTAGCTGCATTAACAATGGCTGAATTCTTCCGTGATTCATCAAAACAAGATGTTCTTTTATTTATTGACAATGTTTTCCGTTTCGTTCAAGCTGGATCAGAAGTTTCAGCATTATTAGGAAGAATGCCTTCTGCTGTAGGATATCAACCAACTCTTGCAACTGAAATGGGAGGATTACAAGAAAGAATCACTTCAACAAAAGATGGTTCAATTACGTCGATTCAAGCAGTTTATGTACCAGCAGACGATTTAACAGACCCTGCAGCAGCAACAACTTTCGCTCACCTTGATGCAACAACAGTATTATCACGAGGATTAGCTTCAAAAGGAATTTATCCGGCTGTAGATCCTTTATCATCAACATCGACAATGTTACAACCTTGGATTGTTGGAGATACACATTATGATTGTGCACAACGTGTTAAACAAACATTACAACGTTATAAAGAGTTACAAGATATTATTGCGATTCTAGGATTAGAAGAATTATCAGAAGAAGATAAATTAGTTGTTGATCGTGCAAGAAAAGTTGAAAGATTCTTATCACAGCCATTCTTTGTTGCTGAAGTTTTTACTGGTTTATCTGGAAAATACGTAGGTTTAAATGAAACAATTTTTGGATTTAGTAAAATCTTAAATGGAGAATTAGATTCATATAATGAACAAGCTTTCTATTTAGTTGGTAACATTACTGATGCAGAGAATAAAATGAAGTCTATGGCAATCTAAAAAAATAATTAGAGAGTTTCTTTAGAGAAACTCTCTAACAAAATATGAAGGAGAACATTAAATTATGAATCTAAAATTGAAAACAAAAATAGCAGTTCCTGGAAAAATACTTTGGGAAGGTGAAGTAGATGAAATAAAAGTTCAAACAACAACAGGAAAAATTGGTATATTACCCAACCATGTTTCTCTTATTACAGCAATTGAAACAAGTGTTTTAACTTTAAAACAAGATAAAAAAATTTATATGGTAATTTCAGATGGCTATTTATCGGTTGAAAAAAACTGTGTTTTTATAGCGACAGATCGTTGTATATTAGAAGAAAATATCGATGAAAAGAAATTAGATGAAAATTATAAAATTGCTTTAGAACGCTATAATGAAGCCAAAAAACCAGGTAAAAAATATATTGCTAATAAAGCATTAAAAAGAATTAATGCTTGTTATGAAATTATAAATTATAGAAAGAACACTATCTAAATCAATTATTAAATAAAATTACATATCGCTAACGTTAAAACATTATTTTTTAAAAAAATTAATATTTATCTAACAAAATTAAATATCAAATAATTATATTATTTAATTATTTGTTTCTAACAGCTAACCAATTACGTGCTTTAATATAATTAGTAGGTGCTAAACGAAGAGCTTCTTTCCAGTAATCAGCTGCTTTATCAAAAAAAACTTTTGATAAACTATTCTGATTATTAATTAAAGCCTGTTCACCACGATAATGATAAATTATGGCAATATTATTTAAAGCTTGAGATAATCTCGGATTTCTTTCTAATGCTTGATAATAATATTCTAAAGCCTTACTTTGTTGTCCATTACTTGAATGAATTAATCCAATATTATACAACATATAGCTTCTATCGTATGCATCTGTTTCAAAACGTAATGCTTGATAATAATTTTGTAAAGCTTCAGCATATTCGCCTTCTGATTGAGCAGACATACCATCTCTATAATAAGTAAAAGCTCGTTTTTCATCGTTTGATGTAGGCAAAGCTTTTAATAAAATATCTGCAACAACGGTAAATGTTTTGTCTATAAAATTATCGTTTTTTTGAGATCGAGGCATAAAAAATTCACTATTAATTAATGATAATAAATTATGATATAACTTTATATATATATATAGTAAAATTACTATTTATCTAAATTGTTTAAATGTCCAATATTTTTCTTTTTTCATTTTCCATTTTTTTACTATAACTAAATTATTAAAAAATTATTTCTTTTTGCTAATAAATAATAATAAATATTTTCAAAGATTGTAAATAATAATAATTTATAATTATAAATTATTTAAATTACATGTTACTAAATAAAAAATAAAAAGGGTTTTCCTATGATTTTTGCTAAAAAAACTGAAGCTGCTGGATTTAAGGCTGGTGTAAAAGACTACCGATTAACATACTATACTCCTGATTATAAAGTAAAAGATACTGATGTTTTAGCAGCTTTCCGAGTTACACCACAACCGGGAGTGCCTCCAGAAGAAGCAGCAGCAGCAGTAGCAGCAGAGTCATCTACTGGTACTTGGACAACAGTATGGACAGATGGTTTAACTTCTCTAGATCGTTATAAGGGAAGATGTTATTTTATTGAAACATTTGAAGGACAAACAGATAACCAATTTATTTGTTATGTAGCTTATCCTCTTGATTTATTCGAAGAAGGATCAGTAACAAACTTATTTACTAGTATTGTAGGTAACGTTTTTGGATTCAAAGCATTAAGAGCAATTCGATTAGAAGATATTAGAATTCCTGTTGCTTATGTAAAAACTTTTGCTGGACCTCCTCATGGTATTCAAGTAGAACGTGATAAGTTAAACAAATATGGTCGTTCTTTTTTAGGTTGTACAATTAAGCCTAAATTAGGACTTTCTGCAAAGAATTATGGTAGAACTGTATATGAAGCATTACGTGGTGGTTTAGACTTTACAAAAGATGATGAGAATGTAAACTCACAACCATTCATGAGATGGAGAGATAGATTCTTATTCGTAGCTGAAGCTATCTATAAAGCTCAAGCAGAAACTGGTGAAATTAAAGGTCACTATTTAAATGCTACTGCTGGTACTTGTGAAGATATGATGAAAAGAGGTGAATGTGCAAATGAATTAGGTGTTCCAATCATTATGCATGACTATTTAACAGGTGGTTTCACAGCAAATACTTCATTATCTAATTACTGTCGTGATACTGGATTATTATTACACATTCACCGTGCAATGCACGCTGTAATCGATAGACAAAAGAATCATGGTATTCACTTCCGTGTATTAGCGAAAGCTTTACGTTTATCTGGTGGAGACCATTTACACAGTGGTACTGTTGTAGGTAAATTAGAAGGTGATAAAGATGTTACTTTAGGATTTGTTGATTTAATGAGAGATGACTTTGTTAAATTAGATAGATCTAGAGGTATTTACTTTACACAAGACTGGGCTTCTTTAGGTGGTGTTATGCCAGTAGCTTCTGGTGGTATTCACGTTTGGCATATGCCTGCATTAGTTGATATTTTTGGTGATGATGCTTGTTTACAATTTGGTGGTGGTACTTTAGGTCACCCTTGGGGTAACGCTCCAGGTGCAGTAGCAAATCGTGTTGCATTAGAAGCTTGTGTTAAGATTAGAAACCAAGGTAATAACGTTTTACAAGATGGTGGTAATGCACTTCGTGAAGCTACTCGTTGGAGTCCTGAATTAGCAGCAGCTTGTGAAGTTTGGAAAGAAATTAAGTTTGAATTCGATACAATCGATACTATCTAATTAATACCTTTCTTTCTTATTAAAATATATGTATAAACTTGTATATACAAGTTTATACATAGGTTTATAGCTCAGTTGGTAGAGCGTCTGCCTTACAAGCAGAATGTCATCGGTTCAAATCCGGTTAAACCTAATATATGAAAAGTGTTTATCAATATTAACAATTTAAAATATGGTCAACAATTCCGTATTTTTTAGCTTCTCTAGAAGATAAAAAACAATCATAATCCATATCTTTAGCTATTTTACTCATTGTTTGAGAAGTTTTCTGAATATATAATCGACAAAGAAGTTGTCTTAAACGTAATATTTCTTCTGTTTCAATTAAGACATCAGAAACTTGTCCATAATATCTTGTTTCAGGTTGTTGTAAAAGAATTCTCGAATGAGGTAAGATTAATCTTTTAGATTTTGTTCCTGTAGCTAAAATTAAAGAAGAAATAGATGACGTTATCCCTATACAAAGTGTGACAATTTCAGAATTTATATAATTGATCATATCATATAGAGCTAATCCAGATATTAAAGAACCTCCAAGAGAATTTATATAAAAATATATAGCTTTCTTTGAATTATCATAATTAAAAAATAACAAAGATGCTAATAATTGATTAATAAAATTATCGTCTAGAATCTGAAATAAGAATAATATTCTCTCATTATATAAAAATGTATAAATATCAATCCATTTTGATTGCTGCGGATCCGTATCTAATGGAACTTCTGGCACACCTATTGGTAAAAAACATTTTTTCATATTTCTTAGTTTTATAAAAATAAAATATATTTTAACAAATAATTTTATACTTTAAAAAAATAGTATTAATAAATTAAAAGATAAATATTTGCATTATTGTTATTTTTTATGGTTTCTATAAATATAGAAAAAAAGAAAAATGAAAGAAAGTAAAGAAATAAAAAATTAATAAAATCAATTTTATGGGATTACCTTGGTATCGTGTACATACAGTAGTATTAAATGACCCTGGAAGATTAATTGCAGTTCATTTAATGCATACAGCATTAGTATCTGGTTGGGCTGGATCAATGGCATTTTATGAATTAGCTTTATTTGATCCATCTGACTCAGTATTAAATCCAATGTGGAGACAAGGAATGTTTGTATTACCTTTTATGACTAGATTAGGAATTACACAGTCTTGGAGTAATTGGGCTCTAAATGGTGAATCAGTAACAAATCCAGGAATATGGAGTTATGAAGGTGTTGCGGCAGCACATATTGTTCTTTCAGGATTATTATTTATGGCTGCCATTTGGCACTGGGTTTATTGGGATCTAGAACTTTTTATTGATAAACGAACTGTTTTTCCAGTCTTAGATTTACCAAAGATTTTTGGAATCCATTTATTACTTTCAGGTGTTTTATGTTTCGGATTTGGTGCATTCCATGTGACGGGTCTTTTTGGACCAGGTATTTGGATTTCTGATCCATACGGTTTAACTGGAAGAATTCAACCTGTTTCGCCAGCATGGGGAGCTGATGGTTTTGATCCTTTTAATCCAGGTGGTGTTGCTTCACATCATATTGCTGCAGGTATCTTAGGTATCATAGCAGGATTATTCCATTTAAGTGTTCGTCCATCTCAAAGATTATATGATGCATTAAAAATGGGTAATATTGAAACTGTTTTATCAAGTAGTATTGCTGCAGTTTTCTGGGCTGCTTTTGTTGTAGCAGGAACAATGTGGTATGGATCAGCAACTACTCCTGTAGAGCTTTTTGGTCCAACACGTTATCAGTGGGATCAAGGATATTTCCAACAAGAAATTGAAAGAAGAGTTCAAACTGAATTGGATAATAATAAATCTCTTGATAAAGCTTGGTCAGAAATTCCTGAGAAATTAGCATTCTATGATTATATTGGAAATAACCCTGCAAAAGGAGGTTTATTCCGTGTTGGTGCAATGAATAGTGGTGATGGAATTGCTGTAGGTTGGTTAGGTCATCCAATTTTTAAAGATAAATTAGGAAATGAATTATTTGTAAGAAGAATGCCAACATTCTTTGAAACTTTCCCTGTTTTATTAGTAGATGAAAATGGTGTAGTTAAGGCAGATATTCCTTTTAGACGTGCAGAATCAAAATATAGTATTGAACAAGTTGGAGTTTCAACTACTTTCTATGGTGGAGAGTTAAATAATACTTCGTTTACAGATCCAGCAACAGTTAAGAAATATGCACGACGTGCTCAATTAGGAGAGATCTTTGAATTTGATCGTACAACATTAAAATCTGATGGTGTATTCAGAAGTAGTCCTCGTGCTTGGTTTACATTTGGACATTTAACTTTTGCTTTACTATTCTTCTTTGGTCATATTTGGCATGGAGCTAGAACACTATTTAGACAAGTTTTCGCCGGAATTGATCCAGATCTTGATGAGCAAATTGAATTTGGAGCTTTCTTAAAATTAGGTGATACATCAACACGTAGACAATCAGTTTAAGAATTTTACAAATAATTTGAAGGACTAAAAAATGGAAGCTTTAGTATACACTTTTTTATTAGTTGGAACATTAGGAATTATTTTCTTTTCAATTTTCTTTAGAGAGCCACCAAGAATTTTAAAATAATAAAATAAAGATTAATCATTAAACACAAAAGTGTTTAATGATTAATCTTCATGCTCTTCAAATGGATCTCTTAATTCTGACGATGCAGGACCAAATCCAACATAAATTGAATAGCCTGTAACGCTAATTAATAGGAACCAAACAAAAATTGTAAAAAAGAGAGCTATTCCGTTCATAGAAGAAAATACACTTAATATTATATATTCAGAAAGTAAAAGTCTTTATTTTATTTTTAGTTTTAAGTTATGCCAACAAAAAATATAACACAGAAAACACCTCAAATTACAACTAGTACTGTTACACCGTTAGGAACATTGTTAAAACCATTAAATTCAGAATACGGAAAGGTTTCTGTTGGTTGGGGTACAACAGGAGTTATGGCAGTTTTTATGCTATTATTTGCTGTCTTTTTAACTATTATTTTAGAAATCTATAATGGTTCATTAGTATTAACAGATGTTAAATTATAATTTTGTTAATAGAATTAGTATTATTCAATCAACAGATAACTCTGTTGATTGAATAATACTAATTCTATTAACAAAATTATAATTAGTCTTTTCGATGGTAAAAAAACAAAAAAATTAATTTATAATAATATTATATCTTATTTTATTATTTATTTTTAAGAGATTAAATAAATAAACATGAATATTGAATTAAAACAAATGAATTCGTTATTTTTTATTTCTTCTTCACTAAATAGTAATTATTTAATAATAGAAGAAAAAAGAAAAGAAGATAAAATTTATCAATTTATTTTAAAAATGGTAAAAGCCGGTGTTCATTTTGGTCATAAAGTGCGTGAGTGGAATCCAAAAATGTCACCGTTCATTTATCAAAAATTAGACGGGATCCATATTATCGATATAATACAATCGTACATATACTTAAAAAAAATATGTAAATTATTATTTACACAAGCAGCAAGTTCAGATTATAATACTTTTTTATTTGTAGGTACGCAAAAACAAACTCCAATTCCAAATTGTATTGTTTATAATGCATCTCAATGTAACTCTTTATATATTAATAACAAATGGTTAAGTGGTTTATTAACAAATTGGGAGAACGCAAAAAAATCTATAAATACTTTAAATTATTTATCATTATATCAAAAGACTAATAATTTTGATAATTTAACAATGAAAGTTCGAAGTTTATTAGAGAAAAAGAAAGAACGATTACAAAAATACTTTGGTGGTGTTCAAAACATGAAAACATTACCAAATTTTGTTGTATTAGTTGGACAACAGAATGAAATGATTGCATTAAAAGAATGTCAAAAACTACAAATCAAAAATGTAACTCTTTTAGATACTGATTGTAATCCTGAATTAGCAGATTTTTTTATTCCTGCAAATGACGATTCAAGTTCTTCATTAAATTTAATTTTAGGTGAATTACGTATTGCAATTAATCTTGGTAGACAAAAATTTTGTGAAAAAAGTACATTTAAAAATACACAATTATCTGTATTTGATACATTATAAATGTCTAAAAAAATAAAGAATTAGAAATCCGCTTGCTCGCATGATTATTCTTATATATATATTATAATATATATATAAGAATAATCATGCGAGCAAGCGGATTTCGTATAGTGGTAATACCTTAGCCTTCCAAGCTAAAGCGAGGGGTTCGATTCCCCTAGTCCGCTTTATTGTCATGAAAAAAAATGCAAAAACTTTTATTAACAGTAATTATTATAGTTCTTAGTTTATTATTTTATTTCCATATTCCAATAAATAGTATTATATTGTTTATTCTAACAATTCAAAATCCAGTTAATAAAAACAATGTTTTTAATATTTATGAATCAGGATTATTTTTACAATATAAAGAAATTAACAATATTGTACAAAACTTAACAAAAATAATAATAATATATTTCGTATTGGATTGTTTATATTGCTTATTCTAGAATAAGCAATATAAACAATCCAATACGAAATATATTATTATTTGGGATACTAACTCAATGGTAGAGTACTCGGCTTTTAACCGATTAGTTCTGGGTTCAAATCCCAGGTATCTCATTGTATCAGATTTCTAATCATTAAATTTTGATAAAATATTAATAACAATACCAGTTCCTCCTGGTATAAGTTTTCCTAAAATTACATTTTCTTTTAATCCACTAAGAAAATCTATTTTGTTCTCAATAGCAGCTTGGCTTAAAACTCTAATTGTTTCTTGAAAGCTAGCTGAAGAAATAAAACTATCTGTTTTTAATGATGCTTGAGTAATACCAAGAATTAAGGGTTCATAATTTAAATATTTATAATAAATTGATTGATTTATTTTCTCAATTTTAGATATACTAACTAATTCACCTTCTAATAATCCAGTTTCTCCACCATCAATAATCTTTACTCGAGATGTCATTTGTTTAATAATAATTTCAAAATGTTTTCTTGATACTGAAATACCTTGTTCACAATAAACACGCATAATACCATCAATTAATATTTTTTGTATCTTTGCTATACTACGTTTTACGGCTCTGTTAATAGATAATTTTCGTCTAAATTGATTAAATAAAACAGATATTTTTAAGTAAACACTATTTGTATAAAAATTCTTTGTCATTTTTACTATTTTACGTGCCTCAAAAAAGTTTTCAATTTTTGGTATGCCTTGTATAATATCACCTGCTTGTAATTTTCTATATAAAAGAGTCATTATTGGAGAATTACGTGTTATGAAATCATTATTCCATGAATAAAATAGACCGTATGTAGGAGCAAAAAGAGGTTTACCTTTCCTAATTGAAAAATCAGGATAATTTATATCAATAAACTGTCCTGAAATAGGTATCTTTTTATTAGGTGATATTAATGTCATTTGATCAATTAATTTATCCATTTTTTCTAGTATTTTTTGTTCTCTAGCTAAACTTATAAAATAAAATGAATAGAAAATTATACTAGATTGATTACGGTAATTAAAAAAAGAATAAGTATTTTTTTCTTTTTTTGTTAAAATCATAATTCTATTATAAATAAAATTCATATTTGAATATTTAATAAATTTATTTTTTATTACATCACCAGTATATGGACTATGAAAAGATATTTTAACAATATCAGACCAACGATTTAACCAATTCATATGTTTTTCAGAGAAAAATAAACGATTATTTATAGATAATTCTTCATAATCACGTGAAAGTTCTCTTTTTATTAGTTGATGATTAAAAGAACTTGTAAAATAAATATATAAAGAAGAAGGGAATTTTTTTACTTTTATTAATCGAGAATTACTAATATTTTTTGCTAAAGATGAATATGAATATTTAGATATTTTAGAGACAATTGAAACTGGTTTATAATCTAATAATTTATTTTTTATCACAATATTAAACAGTCTTTGATTTTTTACTAAATAAAAAGAAGTTAATACTGGAATATTAATATAAAAAGAAATATTAATTAATTTATAAAAACATGAAAATTGTAATTTCGTAGATTTATTCTTCTTTAAAAAACATACATCTATATTTGAATTATGAGATAAATAATTATTTTTTGTAAATAATTCAAATTGTTTTTGTTGAAATAAAAAAGAAGAAGTTTTTTTATTTAAATACGTTAGATTATTTTTATAATCAATATCATAAAGTTTTGGAATAATTTTTATATATTTTAATGTAATATAGCGAAAATTTCGAACTAATAGATTTTTGTTATTTGATAAAATAGATTTAAAATTATTTTTATAAATTATTGATGAAAAATTTTGTAATCTTCTTGTACAAAAGTAATTACTAATATTATCAAATTCTAAATGAGAAATACTAGAACTTAAATAAAAGAAATTGTTAATTTTTCTTTTATTTATACTACTCCAGAAAAATAATCTTTTTGTTAAATAAGAACATTCTAAAAAAAAGCGTGGAATACTTAATGAATTAAGAATTAAACCTTGAGATTTTAAAAAATTATTAAAAATCATAATTTTTTTAGATGAATAAGAAAAATTTGATAAATAAATTAAGCTATTAAGTGCTTTGATATTTAAAAAATATTTAGGAAACAGAATAGTACTAGAAAATAGATTTTGTCTATTTATAGAATAGTTTTTGATATGTTGATTTTGTTTTAATTGATAATTGAATGAAAGAAAAAGATATTTAAATTTTCTAAATACGGATAATGGGATTATTTCAACTTTCTTTGTTGCATTTAATAAGAAATTATTTTTTAATAAAATATTATTATTTTGTTCTATTGCACTAGAAGTTAAAGATTTAACAAGTATCTTATAAAAAAGTTTATTATTATAAAAAACATAAAAATGGATAAATTTTGTAGAATGAAATAAAGAATTAATAGAAATGTCTAAAGAATTTATAAAAATATCTCTTTTTTTATATTTTGAAAAAAGTATAAAAGATTTAATAAATTTATTAAATTGATATAGAATCCTACTGTTATTTTCTAATTTAGATGAATAAACTAAATTAGTTAGAATTAAGAATTTCTCTAATTGTGATATTTTTCTACTTATTTTAGTCTGCATTTTATTTAAACGCTCTAATCTATTTTGTGTTAATGATAAAAATTTAGAAAAAATATTTAAACGTAAAATAACACTCGATACTAAAGAATTATTTACTTGAATCTTATCAAGAAGAAAAGAAAAAGATGTATTATATAATAAACGTATTTTAGTTTTAGGATAAAAAACTAAATTTTTTGATTTTACTAAAAATTGATTAATACTATTGTATTTTATTATTTTTATTTTATAAAAAAATAAATAGTCTGAAGTAACACAACTACTATTAATTACTAAATCTTTTATATATAAAATATTATCTTTAATAAAATTACTTCTAGTTCTAAATAATTTTAAGTATAAAGATTTATAATTGTTTAAATGATTTTTTTTATTTAAAGGGTATATATTCTCATAAAAAATAAGATAATTAGATTTAATAAAAGGTAAACTTTCTGGTGGATACCAAATTAATTTATCTTGTTGTCTTTGATTTAAATATGTATGATAATTTTTATTTATTCCAGATTTTTTATATCTTTTTGAAAAAATATTTATTTGTTTTGTTTTATTATTAATTGGATAATTATTTAATCCAATTAATACTGGTACTTTTATCATTAAATTTAAAGATTTTAAATCCTTTAAACGTTTAACTTTTTTATATTCAATAACTTTACTAGGTTTTGAATATAAAAAAGAAGTCTTTTCTATTTCTATAATTTTATCTAAACAAAAATTATGAAAAATATTTTCTAAAGAAAAAATAAGTTGATATTTTTGATTAAAAAAAGTAAAATCTTTCTTAGGGTTTTTAGAGACTAAATTAATTCGTAAAAATGACGGAAAAGTATTTATTAGTCTTACTGAAGCAATAGGAAAACCACTATTAATAAAATCTCCATGTTCTGGAAAAAATTGTAATGGAAATATTGATTTATAAAATTTACCGTATAATATCCATAACTTTTTTTTAGTATTTTGCGTTGATGAAGAATTTAATTTAAATGAATTAGAAATAACCAATTCTCCATCCACTTTAGATTTTACAATATAAGGAAGTTCAAATTCTTGATTTTTCTTAGTAATTGAAGAGATTTTAGCTATTAATTGACTAGTTTTTACTTCTTGATTATTCTTAACAAACAGTAAAGTATAAGGTAATATTTTACATTTTTTTGACTTAGAATTTATTTTATTATTAAATAGTTTTAGAGTATTATTGATAGAAATAGGATCAATAATAATAAATGAGTTTTGTTTAACAATAAATGCATTTGCTCCTAAAGACGTAATAGTTTTCATTCCTTTTAAATTTGTGTGATAACGTATTATTCCATCAAAAGGGGCATATATTTGACCAGCAACACTACCAGAAAATACGCCTCCAGTATGAAATGTTCTCATTGTTAACTGAGTACCAGGTTCTCCTATAGATTGAGCTGCAATAACTCCAATAACTTCACCTAAACTAACTAATTTTAAATGAGATAAATTCCATCCATAACACAATTGACAAACAGTTAAATTAAGAGCTTTACAATTTAATGAAGAACGGACAAAAACTTTAGAGAAATTATTAGAAATTATTTTTGAATATTTTTGATCAATTTGACTATTTCGTTTTAAAATAATTTTATTTTTATGATAAATAGTTGAACCAGTTATTCTACCAAAAATCTGATTTGATAGTGGTAATAATAAATCATCAGTTTTATGTAAATCTGTTAATATAACTCCATTCCGAGTTCCACAATCTAATTGTGAAACAATAACATGCTGAACGCTATCAACAAGTCTTCGAGTTAAATACCCCGCCGTGGCTGTTCTTAAAGCCGTATCTACAACCCCTTTTCTAGCACCATAACATGATATTAAATATTCAGTAACGGTTAAGCCCTCACGAAAATTACTTTTAATAGGTAAATTTATAACCTCACCATTAGGATCTGACATTAGACCACGCATACCTATTAATTGCCGTACTTGAGAAATGTTACCTCTAGCTCCCGAGAAAGCCATCATATATATTGGATTAAGTTTATCTGTTGTTTTAAATCGTAAAGAAATATCTTGACGTAAAATTTCACTAATTTTTTGCCAATTATCAATTAAATATTGTGATTGTTCTACTTCAGTAAGTAATCCAGCTTGAAATTGAGTTTGAACTATCTTAAGTTCTTCATTTGTATCTACAATTAATTTATATTTAGAAAAAACTGTTTTTAAATCATCAATACCTAAGGATAATCCAGCTTTTGTTGCATATTGAAATCCTAAAACTTTTAGATTCTCCACAAACTCTAACATATAAGCCTGTCCTTTATGAATAACACACCAAAGTAATAATGTTCGTAATTTTTTTTTATTAAAAAGATGATTAAAAAAAATAATTTTCATAGATTATAAAGAAAAATTATATAAAACGATAATATTTTATAATTTAAGTTAAAGAAGTATAAAGAGTTTGATTCAAAATTACACGGCCAACTGTAGTTCTAATATATTGATTAAGATAATAACCTTGAAAGTTATAAAATATCTTTTGATTAGAATAATTAAAACAAATATTTCCATTTTTATAAATTTGGAAAGAATCAAAACTATTATTTTGGAATTCAAATAATGTAATCTTATTAAGACGAATCCAAATATTTGTATGTATATCTATTTTTTGTTGATAATATGCTTTTAAAACATCATCCATACTATTAAAATAGATAGTTAAACTTTTTAATTGAAAACTTGTTGGTTTTAAGTAATTTAATTTTTCATCAAAAAGTAAAGATGATGTTAAATAATAGCACCCTAAAATCATATCCTGTCCAGGTGTTAATACAGGATCACTCGTTGCTGGAAATAATATATTATTTCTTGACCAAAGCAATTTCCAAGCTTCTGCTCTTGCTTCAAAAGATAAAGGAATATGCAATCCCATTTGATCTCCATCAAAGTCTGCATTAAAAGCAGGACAAACTAATGGATGCAAACGTATTGCTTTACCTGCAACAAGTTTTGGTTGAAATGCTTGTATTCCTAATTTATGTAGTGTTGGTGCACGATTTAATAAGACTAAATAATTTTGTAATACCTTGATAATAATACTAATAATTACTTTTTTATTTTTTGCTATTATTTTTTTTGCGCCTGGGATTGAACGTGCAAATTTTGTTAAAACCATTTCTTGAATAATAAATGGATAAAAAAGTTCAATAGCCATTTTTAACGGTATTCCACATTCATGAAGTTGAAGAGTAGGATCAACAATAATAACAGATCTTCCAGAATAATCAACTCTCTTACCTAATAAATTTTGTCTAAATCGCCCTCTTTTACCTTTTAAAACATCAGAAATTGATTTTGAATTTGTAGATGAAGATTTTTTAGATTTTTTTTGTTGAATTAAATCATCAACAGATTCTTGTAATAATCTTTTTGTATAACGTATCTCTTCAATGAAATCATTAAAATTAGTACTATTATAAAATTTTTTTAATCTTATATTTCTCAATAAAACTGTTTGATAGGATTTATTAATATCTGACACAGCAACCTTATTTGACCCTAATTCAACAATAGGTCGAAGATCTGGAGGCAAAACCGGTAATAATGAAAGAATCATCCATCGAGGTTGAATTTTTGCCCTTCTAAAATAAACTACTAACTTTAATCGCCTATATGCTTTATTTTTTTTCCAATCTAATTGTTTTATTCTTTTATGAAAACTTTGAAAAAATCTTGAATTAAGAGAAGAAATTAAAAGGATACTAGATATTTCTTTAATTTCTTCTCTTAATTCAAAAATAAAGAATCTAATTTGTCTTTCCAGATTTAATAATTGAAAATTATAGTCAAAGTATTTTAACCAACTATATATAATTCTTGTCCCAAAAAGATTACGTATTTCAAATTCTTGAAAAAATAATGAACTTGATTTTCTAGCTTTTGGATCAATTTGATAACTAGTTTCACTAAATTTTTGACTATATTTTAGATACCAAATAATTGTGTTCCATTGCTTTTTTGCTTCCCATTGAAAAGAATAAGATAATAATGAAAAAGTATTAAGCATATAGTATGATGGTTCAATTAGAGAATCCCTTTTTTTCTTTTTTATTTTAGGATCACTTGAAAGAAAAATTGCTTTTTTTCGTGTTCTTAGATAGGTTATGAGATCTTTCTGAATTCTTAAAACATAATTTTGTCGATATAAATTATGTTTTAAGAATTTAGTATTTTTTAAACTATCAGTAATAAATATTTTTTTAGTAATATTTTTAGAGAATAAAAGATCTTTTAATTGGTTTTTAAAAACAATATCATCTGTACAATAAATAATTGAATCTAAATGTTTAAAGGATATATCTAATAGAATTGATATATATTTAATGTACCAAATATGAGCAACAGGAGAAATTAATTTAATATAAGCTAAACGATTTCTACGAACACGTGACGAAATATATTCAATTTTACATTGCGAACAAATATCTAATGATTCATTTTCATAACGTTTACCACAAGCACACTCAAAGTCATTTATAGGTCCAAATATTTGTTCACAAAATAACCCTAAATTCTCTGGTTTTAAAGTTTTATAATTCATTGTTTGTGCCGTTTCTATTTCCCCAATAGTAATATCATTTATTTTTCTTCTTGAACTCCAATTAAATATAGATTTTGGAGATGCGATATTTATTTGGATTGAATTAATAGGTGAATCTTTGTATTTTTTTATATAGTAAAAATTCATTTTTTCATACCTTCATCAAATTTTCACTTAAAAATTTTATTCAAAAAATTGTAAATTTAAACATAAAGATTGTAATTCTCTTATTAAAACTTTAAATGTTTCTGTTGTTCCGAATTTTACTGAATTATTATTAATAATTGATGTCATAACTTTTTGTCTACTTCTTATATCATCAGATTTTGTTGTTAAGATTTCATGTAAAGTATATGCAGCACCGTAACCTTCTAATGCCCAAACCTCCATTTCCCCAATACGTTGACCTCCTTGTTTTGATTTTCCTTTTAAAGGCTGTTGAGTAACTAATGAATAAGGTCCCGTTGATCTAGAATGTATTTTTTCTTCAATTAAATGTATTAATTTTAAAATATAAGCTTTTCCAATCGTTATTGGTTGATCAAATTGTACACCAGAGTCTGGATCTATTAATCGATTTTTTCCTGGACTTTTTATATCAAATATCCAATTTTCTCCTGTTTTGATTCCAGCAAAAAAGAGTTGAGAATAAACAAGATTACGTGAAATCTCGAAACCAAAAGTTTCATCAAATGGAATAATACGATAGTGTTTTTGTAAATAGTTACCAGATAATCCCAATATACATTCAAGAACTTGTCCAATATTCATACGTGATGGAACACCTAATGGATTAAGTAATAGATCTAATGTGGAACCATCTAACAAATAAGGCATACTAGATTCAATAACAATATTTGAAATAACTCCTTTATTACCATGACGTCCAGATATTTTATCACCGATTTGGATACGTCGATTTTGTAATAAATGCACTTTTATTAATGAATATTTATTATCTTGAATTATATTTTTTTTAAGTTGTGAGAAAAAAAGGTCTGTTATTGAATAATCAACAAAAGTTACTCTTCCGCGTTTTGTTTTAGGAACACGAAATGACGTATCTTTATATGTTTCTGTCTTTTTTTGTAAGATTTCATAAAGTAACTTTCTATATGGAGATAAAAATGTTTTTTTATTAGGAATAAGTTTTCCAACTAAGATATCACCGTTATATACACATGAACCTATTTTAATTATTCCATATAGATCTAATTTTTTCTTACATTGTAGAGAAATACCTTGAATATTAGGAGTTATAATTTCATTATTTTGTTGATCTGTTTTTATTTCAATGTCAAATTTTTCAATATGTGTAGATGTATAAATATTATTTGTGACTAATTTTTTATTAAAAATAACAGCATCTTCAAAATTATAACCTTTCCAAGAAATATATCCAAGAAGGAGATTATAACCCAATGCTATTTCATTATGATAATTTGATAATCCATTTGATATGCTTTCTCCCTTTTTAATCCATCCACCTTCATTTACTCTAATTCGATTAATAGAACAAGTTCCTTGATTTGAACTCGTATAATCATATAACTGTTTTGATATTTTCTGAATATTTATTAATGATGAATATTCAGAAATATTAAGAGTTTTTCTTTTTTTTACAATAACTTTTAAATTATTTAAAAGCCTTATATTAAATGAATAACAATTATTTCTTAAATAAAAGAAAGAATTGATTTTTTTAAAGCGCATAAAAAATGAATTTATATTTTGTTTATTGTATTTTTTATATTGTCTAATAAAACTATAAATAATAATTTTTTTTAAACTTAAATAATTAATAAAACCAGATGAATTTGATTTTATTGTTTCTTCCAAATCACGTATAATTTTTTTTTCTAACCCAGTACCAACAATACATACTTCAGGTTTTAATAAAGGAACAGCTTGTCTTTGCATATTAGACCCCATCAATATTCTATTAGCATCATTATGTTCCATAAAAGGAATAAGAGAGGTTGCAATCGATAACATTTGAATTCTTGATATCCCAATAACATTAATATTCTTTGAATCTAACTCTTCAATTTTATCTTCAATTCGTATAGGTAAAAGATTATTAGGTAAAAATCCGATTCTTGTTTTCTTTATATCATAAGATAAAATATTAATTAAGTTTTCTTGTGTTGCTGATATATATTTTATACCCATTTCATATAGAATCTTTCCATTATATAAAGAAAAAAAAGGGGTTTCAATAAAACCATATTTATTGACATTTGAGAATAGTGAGAACGAATTAACTAGTCCTGCGTTTTTACCTTCTGGTGTTTCAATGGGACATATTCTTCCTTGTAATGTAGGATGGATGCTTCTTAGAGTTAATGTTGCTGTATCTCGACTAACACCACCAAAACCTAAAGCACTTACTCTACGTTTATGTGTAATAATTGCTAAAGGATTTATTTCATCCATAAATTGTGAAAGAGGATTTATTCCAAAAAATTCGGAAAGAGTTGTATTAATAGGGGTTGAAGAGAATAAATTATTTAATTTATAAATTTTTTGATTATTAGCCACTTTTCTTTTTATAAACCTTTGTAGTCGTATTAATGCTATTTTAAATTGATTTTGTAATAATTCTCCTACAATCTTTACTCTTTTATTTTTTAAATTATCAATATCATCAACATTTTCTATTTTATTTTTAATTTTTAATAAAAATTTTACTGATAATAATAAATCAATAGGTGTTAATATATGACTATCTATATTATTATAATAGTGAAAACGTTTATTCATTTGTAATCTACCAATTTTTCCAAGATCATAGAATATCGGGTCTGTAAATTTTTCAAACACTAAAATACGATTTTTATTCCAAGGATTTAAATTTATAGATGTTTTATTTAATTTTGATAAATTTCGAGTTCGTAATAAAGCTTCTTTTTGAGAAGAAATATTATTAATATTATTTTTTAGATTTAATATCGGAAATTGGATAAAATCAAGAATTTGGTTTGTTTTTATCCCTAAAGCTTGTAAAGTCATAAGTATTGGTAATTTTAATGTTTTTTTTGTTTTTATCCAAATTATATTTTTTATGTCTATTTCTAATCGTAACCAATTACCTCTTTCAGCTATAATATCTGCATAATAAATCGAATTAAGACGTATTTTTTTTTGACTACGCGCTCTTCGTTCATCTTTATGATAATATATACCAGGTGCACGTGTTATTTGACTCATCAATATTCTTGGAGAGCCGTTTATTATAAAATGACATTTATTAGTCATAATAGGTATATTATTTATATTTATCCAAGCTATTTCCTGTTTATCCTGTTTTAATTTTACTGGTATAATTATATTACAAGTATATGTTTTTGAGTAAATAATACTATTTTGACAACTATCAAAAGGTAAATTAAATTGATAAAATTTTGGATAAAAATAAAGATAGATTTTCTTTTTTTTATCTAGTAATGAAGGATATTCCTGAATCTCATTTTTTATACCATAATTAAGAAAATTAATAAAACTACGTCTTTGTAGTTTTAAAAAATTAGGTAAGAATAATGGTGTTAAATACATAAATAATTAGAATGTTTTCGTTATTTAATAAATTATTTATAATTTAAATTTTTATAATTGTATTATTTAAATAGTTATGATATATAATCATTGTTGTTTAGTTAGATAGTATAGCCAAGTTGGTAAGGCAGAAGATTGCAAATCTTTTATCCCCCAGTTCGAGTCTGGGTACTATCTTTAGTATTATTATAATCAATTCTTTATACAATTAAATTGTATAAAGAATTGATTTTTTTTCTATTTGTTTAAACTATTATCTAAATCCAATTGATGCTTGCCAAACAAATGCAAGTAAAAAGAAGAAAACAGGAATAGCTGGTAATACGTTAATTAAAGGATAGAAAGCGCTATAAATTTCAGGTAAACGTGCTATAATAGAAATCATAAATAAACTCACTTCATAATTTTAAAAATCTTTTAATCATAATTACAAATTTATATTAGTATTATGATATTTTATATTAAATTTAGTAATAATGTAAAAATATAAATTTTAGCTTATCTCACTTTTTAATTAATCAAATTTATTTTAATAAAGTTAACACTTATTTTATAAAATAAGTGTTAACTTTATTATATTTTACCAAATTTTCTAATATATTTCAAATTCGATAAAATTCTTTATTTTATTGTTCTCTATTTTCTTTTAAAACGGCTATAGAAACGTAGTTATTGTTTTAGAGTAGAGAGAGAGGGATTCGAACCCTCGATATAAATACATATATAACGGATTAGCAATCAGTCGCTTTAAACCACTCAGCCACCTCTCCTTTACTATAATAGTAGAAAAATATTATCAATATAATAACATATAATAAATTTTTTAAATAATTATAATTAAAAAATAATTTCTTCTATTAATTTATGTTAGTTATAATATTTGTTGTATTTAAATAATATTTTTTAATTAATGAAGGATAGTATAGTACTATGGCAAAAAAAGGAATGATTCAACGAGAAAAAAAAAGACAACGATTAGTAGTAAAATATCAAGAAAAAAGGCTAAATTTAAGAGAGAGTATTCGTTTAAGTCAATCTTTTGCTAATACATTAATGTTAAGTAAACAGTTAGAAAAATTACCCTTAAATAGTATGAAAGTACGTTTACGTAATCGATGTTTTGTAACTGGAAAATCTCGTGGATTTTATCGTGATTTTGGTTTATCACGTAATTTATTACGATCTATGGGACATGAATGTTTAATACCTGGATTAGTTAAATCAAGTTGGTAATAGAAATCTATTTAGAAATTATAGTATAATATTTTAAGTATTATACTATAATTGTTTATATCGCGGGGTAGAGCAATGTGGTAGCTCGCAAGGCTCATAATCTTGAGGTTACAGGTTCGAGTCCTGTACCCGCCTTTATTAAATTTCAGTTAGAAGAACAATAATCGGGATATGGCGCAGTCTGGTAGCGCTTCTGTTTTGGGAATAGAAAGTCACAGGTTCGAATCCTGTTATCCCGAATGTTCTTTTCTTATTAACATTAACGTCTTTAGTTCAGTTGGTAGAACGTAGGTTTCCAAAACCTAATGTCGTGGGTTCAAGTCCTACAAGACGTGTAAAATTTATTATAATTACATAAAATTGTAATCTTCAACATCTTTATCTTTTATACTTCTTATATTTTTATTGCCAAGAGTCAGATTTGAACTGACGACACAAGGATTTTCAGTCCTCCGCTCTACCAACTGAGCTATCCTAGCTATTTTTCTTATGATTATTTAATACATTATTTTTTAAGCTTAGGTTCTTCTCTTTTATAGAGAAGAACCTAAACCAGTATATGAACCATAAAATAGGATCCCTAATAGGCCTAATGCTAATGTTCCAACAACAAAACCAACTAACCACAGAGGTATTCTTCCAGTTGTTCCTAATACTAATTCTTTGTTAATGTTATTTTTGTTCATAATTATTTTATTTATTTTTTATTTATTTTTAATACTTTTATTTCTAACTCATTCTTTAAGAGAAATCTTTAGTTAAATATATAACTTGAAAATAATACAGCTAAAACAAATATTAATAATAAACCCCAATACAGACTTGTTCTATTTAATTCAACGTTTTGTTTATTAGGATTTGATTTACTCATAATTTTACCTCCTTGTTTTCTGTTTTATCTTTGAATAAATTGCATTGATGTTATTGATCCAATAAAGAATACAGTTGGTACAGCTAAAGCATGAACAGCTAACCATCTAAATGTAAAAATTGGATAAACGATTGGTTTTTTGTTTTTAAAATTATTTAATAATTGTGTTGTAAAGTTCATAGTATTCTCCTTTTTTAAATCATTTATAATTTAGCAAATCTATCTAATACAATTGGAGGTTCTTGCTGTCCATCTGCAAAATATTCATTTGGTCTTGGACTACCAAAAACATCATATGCTAAACCAGTACTAACAAATAACCATCCTGCTATAAATAGAGAGGGAACAGTTATACTATGAATAATCCAATATCTAATACTTGTTAAAATATCTGAAAATGGTCGTTCTCCTGTTGTTCCAGCCATTTAAATTATTATCCTTCAAACTTAATTTTTTTATTAAAACCTCAATTCTTTTTACTATTATTTAAGATAATTGTTAATTTAACAATTATTTGTATTGAATTGATTAAAATATCTATTTGGTTTGCTTTATTACTTATTTTTAGAATAGAATAAGAAAAAGCAAGAATGTAGTTTAAGTTATGATTTAATGGAATTGAGAGTGTAGTAATCTTCTCTTCTAGAAGAGAAGA